TATATATTAATATTCATGGGGTAAATATATGAATGCATAATTATACATATATGTTTAATGTCTTGTATATAGGATAATGTACTTATAATTTTTCATGGGGTAAATAGGTTAATGCACTATATACATAATAGTATATTGATCATCGCGTATTTAAAAAGGAAGCCGCTAGAAGCGGCTGGTGGGGGGAGGCAAAAAAGCCGCTAGAAGCGGCTGGTGGGGGGAGGHAAAAAAGCCGCTAGAAGCGGCTGGTGGGGGGGAGGTAAAAAAGCCGCTAGAAGCGGCTGGGGGGGGGAGGCAAAAAAGCCGCTAGAAGCGGCTGGTGGGGGGAGGYAAAAAAGCCGCTAGAAGCGGCTGGGGGGGGAGGCAAAAAAGCCGCTAGAAGCGGCTGGTGGGGGAGGCAAAAAAGCCGCTAGAAGCGGCTGGTAGGGAAAACAGAAGATAGTTTAATAAAAATGCTAGTTTTGGGGGCTGGCGATGAGGGGTTGTGGCCTTCTCTTTTGATTGTCCTAGGAAGTGGATATCATTTTTGGTTTACAAGACCAATGCTTTGAGGTTTAAGCTACTAGGGCTGGTTATCAGTTTAGAAGTTTATTTTCAATTAGGGCAAAGGCCGGTATTAAAAGAAGAAAAATAAGAAAGTAAAGGGTTGAGGCTAGTTGACCAATAATAATAAATGGGTGTTCTACGGGTTGCCCTCCAATCCAAGTTAAAATAATAATATCTGAGATTAGTAATCAGAATAATGTTTGGGATAGTGGGCGATATGAGAAGGCGCGTTGTTTTGACAGATGTGTCATTGGAACAATTAGTAGAATAAGGATTGAAAATAGTAGGGCTAAGACTCCGCCTAGTTTGTTGGGGATTGAGCGTAAGATTGCATAGGCAAAAAGGAAGTATCACTCTGGTTTGATGTGGGGGGGGGTGACTAGTGGGTTGGCTGGAGAAAAGTTTTCTGGGTCCCCTAGAAGGTAGGGTGAGAAGAGAGCGAGGAAGAGAAGACAAAGTAGTATTGCTGTGAAGCCTAGTAGGTCCTTATAGGAGTAGTAGGGATGGAACGGGATTTTATCTGCGTTTGAGCTAAGGCCCGTGGGATTGTTTGAGCCTGTTTCGTGAAGAAATAATAGGTGGACTATGGAGACGCCTATAATGATAAATGGTAATATAAAGTGGAGGGTAAAGAAGCGTGTTAGGGTTGCATTGTCAATTGCAAACCCACCTCAGATTCATTCAACTAAGGTTGTGCCTACATATGGTATTGCGGAGAGGAGGTTGGTGATAACAGTAGCCCCTCAGAACGACATTTGTCCTCAGGGAAGGACATAGCCTAAGAAGGCAGTAGCTATTACTAAGAGAAGTAGCAGGACTCCGACGTTCCATGTTTCGGTATAAGTGTAAGAGCCATAGTAGAGGCCTCGTCCAATGTGTAGGTAGATGCAGATGAAGAAGAAAGATGCACCATTAGCATGAAGGTTGCGAATGAGTCAGCCATGTTGAACATCTCGATGAATGTGGGCAATGGATGAAAATGCGGATGAAATGTCTGCAGTGTAATGTATAGCTAAGAAGAGACCCGTAATAGTCTGGATAATGAGGCATAGGCCTAGTAGTGATCCAAAGTTTCATCAGGTTGAAATATTTGAAGGGGTTGGGAGATCAATGAAGGAGGCGTTAATGATTTTAAAAATAGGGTGTTGTTTTCGTATATTGAGTGTCATTGGTTGTTTTAGTAGTTGAATACAACGGCGGTTTTTCGAGTCGCAGGTTTTGGTGTGAAGCCAAATTAAAATGATGATATATTTGGTTGGATTTTTTGTAGTGTGTCTAGTTATTGTTTTTATTGGTGTTGCGTCTAATCCATCTCCTTATTTTGGGGCTGGGGGTTTAGTTGTTGCTGCTGGTTTGGGTTGTGGGGTTTTGATTGTGTTAGGGGGTTCTTTTATATCTCTTGTTTTATTATTAATTTATTTAGGTGGTATGTTAGTAGTTTTTGCATATTCTGTTGCTTTGGCTTCGGATCCATTTCCTGAGGCTTGGGGTAGTGTTTGAGGGTATTTTGGTGGATACAGTTTATTGGTTTTGTTTTTGGTAATAATGTTTGGTGAAGGAGCATTTGTAAGTGTGGGGGTTAGTGGGTCAGATTCACAGGGGTTATCCGTTGTTCGTGTGGATTTAAGCGGTGTGTCATTATTGTATAATTTAGGTGGATCGGGTTTATTAATTTGTGGGTGGGTTTTATTGTTAACACTATTTGTTGTGTTGGAGTTAACTCGTGGGTTAGTGCGAGGTGGTCTTCGTGTAGTTAGGTGTAGATTATGATAATAAAACATATTGAGGAGACAACAAAGATTGAAAGATAGAGTTTTATTAAGCCTTTTTGTGCAATGGTATTTGCTTTAATGTTAGGGAGGCTTAAAGAGACTAACCCCTTTGGTCCAGATTTTTCTAATCAAAGAAGGTCGTTGATGTGAAGGGCTATATTTTGTCCTGAGAATAAAGAAGTTAGTGGGACAAGGCGGTGTAGTGTTGGATTAAAGAATCCCAGTTGGTTTGAAAATTCAAGGTGTTTAGAACGTTTTGTATTTGTAAGTCAGGTTGTTTTATTTGCAATTTGTAGTGCAAAGAGTGCTCCAAGGATGGTGATGATAATAGCAGAGAGTTTTATGGAGGTGGGTATTGTGGTAGGAGTTGGTTTAGTTGGTAGAATTGTAGCAATAAGGATTAGGCCTGTTAAAAGGCTTCCAATGGCAAGGCGGATTAGGGGATTGGTAAGAGTAGGAGATGTTTCATTTATAGTTGACATTGTTGTTCGGGGGGAGCCTAATTGGACGAAGAAGGTTATTCGTATTGTATAGGTAGCAGTCAATATTGTTGCGAAAAGTGTAAGTATTAGGGCTCAGGCGTTGAGGTGGGAGCTATTTATGGTTTCAATAATTGTGTCTTTTGAGTAAAACCCGGATAAGAAAGGGGTTCCTGTGAGAGCTAGATTTCCGATTGTTAGACATGTAGCTGTAGTTGGTAATATCTTTTGTATGCCTCCCATTTTTCGAATGTCTTGTTCATCGTTTAAGTTATGGATAATTGCACCAGAGCATAAAAATAGTATAGCTTTAAAAAAGGCATGAGTTGAAATGTGAAGGAAGGCAAGTTGGGGTTGGTTAAGGCCAATGGTTACTATTATTAAACCCAGTTGACTAGAGGTTGAGAAGGCAATAATTTTTTTAATATCATTTTGGGTTAGTGCGCAAAGGGCAGTAAATAGTGTGGTTAGTGCTCCTAGGCAAAGGCATGTGGTTAAAGCTGTTTGGTTGTTTTTTAAAATAGGGTGAAGTCGGATTAAGAGGAAGATACCGGCTACAACTATAGTGCTAGAGTGCAATAGGGCTGACACAGGGGTTGGACCTTCTATGGCTGCTGGGAGTCAAGGGTGGAGTCCGAATTGAGCAGATTTGCCAGCAGAGGCTAAAATTAAGCCAAGGAGAGGTAGTAGGGGGGGATTTTTTATTTGGATAGTTATTTCTTGAATGTTTCAGGTTGCAAGGTGTGTTGTTAATCAGGCTAGTGCAAGTAGAAGTCCGATGTCTCCCACGCGATTAAAGATAATGGCTTGAAGGGCTGCTGTGTTGGCATCAGGGCGGGTAAATCATCAGCCGATTAGTATAAAGGATAAAATACCTACTGTTTCCCAGCCGATGAATAATTGAAATATGTTATTGGCTGTAACAAGCATTAATATAGCTAATAGAAATACTAAGAGGTACTTGAAAAATCGACTTATGTGTGGATCTTGTGATATATATCAATTAGCAAATTCAAGGATTGATCATGTGACAAAAAGGCTAATTGGGATAAAGGTTAGGGAATATATGTCTAAAACAAGATTGACACTAATATCTATGTTAGCGATGTTAGTCCACTCAAGGTTGGTTGTGGAGGCTTCGAGGCCAAAGTTTATGAAGATAATTAATGGAATTAAACTAACTTTAAAGGCTAGTTGAACGGCGGCTTTTGCGTAGAGTATTCCTCAGTCTATTATTAATGGGATGGGGTTTATGGTTGTAAGGACTGGGTGGATTAAGATAAATAGGACTGCCAGTATTGATGAATGAATAAGAAGATCGTGTATCACTACTTTTACTTGGAGTTGCACCAAGATTTTTGGTTCCTAAAACCAATGGATTATCTGCTTTCCTATAGAAGTATAAGAGGTCTAAGGATTTTATCTTTAGTTATAGGAGTTAGCAGCTCTAATTGTTAATACACCTCTTGGTGAATAAGAAGTTAATAGCTTCTGTCTCTAGAGCCACAGTCTAGTGTTTTAATAAACTATATTTACAGGTAAATAAACCTGAAATTAGGGTTGGTTTTAGGATGAGGAGGCCTAGGGGTAGTAGATGTAGGATAAGGATGAGGTGTTCACGGGTATGAGTTGGGGGGAGTAGGTGAAATTGGGTTGAGATTGCCCCTCGTTGTGTTATTAAGAATATGTATAAGGAATAGGTGGCTGTAATTAGTGTTCCAATTCCGGTGATAAGGATGCTGATGGGGGATCAATTATATAGTGAGGTGATGATTAATAGTTCACCAATTAAGTTAATTGATGGGGGTATTGCTATATTAGTTAAATTAACAAGTAATCATCAGGTTGACATTAGTGGGAGTGCAAGTTGTATGCCTCGAACAAGAAGTAGGGTTCGTGTGTGTGTGCGTTCATAATTAGTGTTTGCTAGGGTGAAAAGGGCTGAGGATGTTAGGCCATGTGCAATTATTAGTGTTATAGCCCCAGTTAATCCTCATGGGGTTTGTAAAATGGTGGCGGAGATTACTAATCCTATATGGCTTACAGATGAATAGGCAATGAGGGCTTTTAGGTCTGTTTGTCGCAGGCAGATCGAGCTTGTTATTAAAATGCCTCAGAGGGCCAGTGTTAAGATTGGGAATATAAGAGCAGGGGGGTGAGGATTAAGTATGGGTGAAATACGAATTAATCCATATCCGCCTAATTTTAAAAGGATGGCGGCTAGAACCATAGAGCCAGCAATGGGGGCTTCTACGTGGGCTTTAGGTAGTCAGAGGTGGAGGCCATATAGGGGTAGTTTTACCATAAAGGCTAGAAGACAGGCCAACCAGAGTATTGAGTTGGAGTTTGTTGGGCATAGTTCTGGTTGGTCCATAAAAAAAAGCTGTATAGAGGTGTGCAAGTATATATTATTTAAATATAGTAGGGCAATTAGAAGGGGGAGGGAGCTTGCTAGTGTATAGAATAGGAAATAGAGGCCAGCATTTAAGCGCTCGGCCTGGTTTCCTCAGCGTGTAATGATAATTAGGGTAGGAATTAGAGTGGTTTCGAATAAGATGTAAAATAAAATAAGTTCGGAGGCAGCAAAGGTTATGATGAGGGTGGTTTGTAGTGTTGCTAGGGATATTAAAAATGTGCGTTTTCGATTTAATGGTTCAGTTTTTAAATGATTTTGGCTGGCCAAAATTATAAGTGGTAATAGTCAGCAGGTGAGGATGATGAGGGGGGTGGCAGTGTTGTCAGTATTGAAGTAGGGGGTTGCATTAGAAATCTTTAGAATTAATGGGTGATTAAATAGTGTTAGACTGATAAGGGCTAGTAATATTGAGTATCCGGTTATAATTAGGAATAAGGTGTTTGGACTAAAAAGGAGGGCAGAGGGGATTAAGAAGGCTGTTGGGATAATAATTTTTAGCATTTTAGTAAGCTGAGGGTGGTTATATGGTCAGTTCCATGTGTTCGAGTGGTAGCAACTATAAGGGCAAGTCCTGTACTTGCTTCACAGGCAGAAAGAGCCAGAAGTAAAATGGGAAGTATTGTAATAGTTGGGGTATTTGTGGAGTAGGCAAATATGGTTATTGTTAAATAAAGAATTAGTATTATACCTTCAATGCAAAGTAGAATCAATATAAAGTGAGTTCGGTGAAAAGATAGGCCTAATAGGCACAACAAGAATGATATGTTTAGTAAAAAGAGGATTGTTGACATTTTAGGGGTTCTGGTGTATCAGAATTTATTAAGCCGAAATTAATGGTCTTGTTTAGACTAACCCCTTACTCGGCTCAATTTAAGCCTCCCTGTGTTCATTCATAAATAAGGCCAACAGATAGGATAATAATAATTGTGGAGGTTCATGAAATTATAATAGTTGGGTGTGGGAGGTTGGTTGCTCAAGGGGTTGGGAGTAGAAGGGCAATTTCTAGGTCAAAAAGAAGGAAAAGGATGGCCACTAGAAAAAATCGAATGGAAAATGGAAGTCGTGCGGAGCCTAATGGGTCAAATCCACATTCGTATGGGGAAAGTTTTTCTATGTCTGGTATTGTTTGTGGAAGTCAAAAACTGATAAGCATTAGGAGTAGGGAAATGAGTGTAGTAATTATTAATATGATTATAAGATTCATTACTTTTTCTCAGTTTTATCTGAGATAAGATGAGTGGAAGTCATCTATATTGTTTATATTAAAAAAGTATGAGCCTCATCAGTAAATTGATACATATAGGAATAGTCATACAACGTCTACAAAGTGCCAGTACCATGCAGCTGCTTCAAATCCAAAGTGGTGTTTTTTTGTGAAGTGGTATAATGTTTGTCGAATAAGGCACACAATTAAGAAGGTTGAGCCGATAATGACATGGAGGCCATGGAATCCTGTGGCTACGAAGAATGTGGTGCCATAGACGCTGTCTGAAATCGTAAAAGAAGTTTCTAGATATTCGTTAGCTTGAAGTACTGAAAAGTATAAGCCAAGTAGAATTGTTAATATTAATGCTTGGATAGCATCTTTTCGTTTACCTTCTATTAAAGCATGGTGGGCCCATGTAACTGTAATGCCCGAGGCAAGCAGGACAGCGGTGTTTAAGAGAGGGACTTCAAGAGCATTTAGGGGTTGAATTCCGGTTGGGGGTCATTGGCCCCCTAGCTCAGGGGTTGGCGCCAGGCTTGAGTGATAAAAGGCTCAGAAAAAGCCTAGGAAGAATAGTACTTCTGAGGTAATGAAAAGGACTATACCATATCGCAGTCCTTTTTGTACTGGTGTTGTATGATGTCCTTGGTAAGTTCCTTCTCGGATAATATCCCGTCATCATTGTTGTATTGTTAGTAGTAAAATAACTAATCCTAAGAGTATTAGGTTTGTGTTATTAAAGTGGAATCAAGCTGCTAATCCGGATGTTAAGAGCAGTGCTGCGATGGCTCCTGTTAAGGGTCATGGGCTGGGGTCTACTATGTGAAAGGGATGGGCTTGGTGGGCCATTAGATGTTTTCTTGTAGGTATAGGGTTAGAAGTAAGACAAAGACGTATGCTTGAATTAGGGCAACGGCTATTTCCAAGCAGGATAGAAGAACAAGTGTTATGAAGGCTAATGATGCGGTTGTAGTTATAGTATTTAAGAGGGTAAGTACTGCAGTAGAGGTAAGTTGAATTAATAGGTGTCCTGCTGTTAGGTTGGCTGTTAATCGTACTCCTAGTGCGATTGGACGGATGAGAAGACTAATTGTTTCGATTATAATTAACATTGGAATTAACAGTGTTGGTGTGCCTTCTGGTAGGAGGTGGCCTAGTGAAATTGTAGGTTGATTTCGTAGTCCAGTTAAAACTGTTATTAATCAAGTTGGGATGGCAAGAGCTATGTTTATTGAGAGTTGGGTGGTTGGGGTAAAAGTATAGGGTAAAAGGCCCAAGGTGTTAAATAAGATAAGTATTAATATAAGTGCTATAAATGTGCTTGCTCATTTATGTCCTGCAATATTAATTGGTAATATTATTTGTTTTGTAATATAGGCAACTAATGATGTTTGGATAGTAGAGTATCGATTTTGGATGAGGCGATTAGTAGTGAATCAAATAATTAGAGGAAAAAATAGTGCTGGGATAATTAGTGGGATCCCAAGGGTATAGGGGATGCTAAACTGATCAAAAAAGTTTAATATCATGGTCAGGTTCAGTGTGGATAACTAGGTTGTTTATAATATGTTGGGATTGTTGGGTTAGGTTTGCTATTTAAGGTTTTTAAAAGTATAAGTATAAGGGTAATTCAAACTAGTAAAAAAATTAAGAGTCAGGGGGCGGGGTTGAGTTGAGGCATACCACTAAGGGAAACTTGTTTCCCTCTCTAGCTTAAAAGGCTAGTGCTGTGCGTAGCTTCTTAGTGATGAGGAAATTATTATTTTAGATCAGTGTTCAAAGTGTTTTAATGGTGTGGATTCAATTACGATTGGTATAAAACTGTGATTAGATCCACAAATTTCTGAGCACTGTCCATAAAACAATCCGGGGTAGGATGTAATTAAGGTTGTTTGATTTAGTCGACCTGGGACTGCATCTGTTTTAATGCCAAGCGCTGGGATTGCTCATGAATGTAGGACATCTTCTGCTGAGATTAAAACTCGGATGGGGGATTCTATGGGAATTACAGTTCGGTGGTCTACTTCTAGTAGGCGAAAGTTTCCGGGGTGTAGGTCACATGTGGGAATTATATATGAGTCAAATAAGAGATTTTCATAATCTGTGTATTCGTAACTTCAGTATCATTGATGACCAATAGCTTTGATAGTTAAATGGGGGTTATTAATTTCATCTATCAGGTAGAGGATTTGTAGGGAGGGAAGTGCAATCAGAATTAAAATAATTGCAGGGAGAATTGTTCATACCATCTCTACTTCTTGGGCGTCCATGGTGTTTGTGTGTGTTAGTTTTGTAGATAATATTAGACTAATAATATATAATACTAAGGCACTAATTAAGAAGACGATTATTAGTGCGTGATCATGAAAGTGGAGGAGTTCCTCTATGATAGGAGAGGCTGCATTTTGAAAGCCAAATTGTGTTGGGTGTGCCACTAGGGTTCATAAGCTTATAACCTATAATTTAGCGCTGACAGAGCTATGTAATTTATTTACTAGGACCCCATAAGGGGAGAAACATAAAAGGATATGTGATCGGCTTGAAACCGGTTAGAGGTGGTTCAAGTCCCCCCTCCCTTGGTGTTTGTACATAGGTTGATTGTTCGTGGGTATGATATGGGGGTGGGCAGCCGTAAAGTCATTCTAAATTTGTACTTGTTAGCTCAAGGGTTAATACTTCACGTTTGGCTGCTAGGGCTTCTCAAATAATAAATATTATTATAATGACGGCTGTCAGTGAGATTAAAGATCCAATTGATGAAATTGTGTTTCAAAGGGTGTATGCGTCTGGGTAGTCTGAGTAGCGTCGGGGCATGCCTGCTAAACCTAGAAAGTGTTGTGGAAAGAAAGTTAAATTTACTCCTATAAATATTACACCAAATTGGACTTTTGTTCATGTGGTGTGTAGAGTATAGCCTGTAAAGAGTGGGAATCAGTGGACAAATCCGCCTATAATTGCAAAGACAGCTCCTATTGATAATACATAGTGGAAGTGGGCAACTACATAGTAGGTATCATGAAGGACGATATCTAAGGAGGAGTTGGCTAGAATGATCCCTGTGAGACCCCCAACTGTGAATAAGAAGATGAAGCCTAGGGCTCAAAGCATGGCGGCATCTCATTTAATTGTTCCGCCATGTAATGTTGCAAGCCAACTGAAGACTTTTACCCCTGTAGGGATAGCAATAATTATAGTAGCTGAGGTAAAGTAGGCTCGGGTGTCGACGTCTATTCCAACAGTAAATATGTGGTGGGCTCAAACAATAAAACCTAAAAAGCCGATTGATATTATGGCTCAGACTATTCCCATATAACCAAAAGGTTCCTTTTTTCCTGCGTAGTATGTGACGATATGAGAAATTATACCAAAGCCAGGTAAAATAAGAATATACACTTCTGGGTGGCCAAAAAATCAGAACAGGTGTTGGTAAAGGATTGGGTCTCCTCCCCCGGCAGGGTCAAAAAAGGATGTATTAAGGTTTCGATCTGTTAGAAGTATTGTAATGCCGGCAGCAAGGACTGGGAGAGATAAAAGAAGCAAGACTGCTGTAATTAGGACGGATCATACAAATAAAGGGGTCTGATATTGTGTTATATTTGGGGGTTTTATATTAATACAGGTGGTAATAAAATTAATTGCCCCTAGAATCGAAGAGACTCCAGCTAAGTGGAGTGAAAAAATTGTCAAATCTACAGATGCCCCTGCATGGGCTAAGTTTCCAGCTAAAGGAGGGTAAACAGTTCAGCCGGTGCCGGCACCGGCTTCAATGCCAGAGGATGATAGTAGTAGAAGCAGGGAGGGGGGCAAAAGTCAAAAACTTATGTTATTTATTCGAGGAAATGCCATATCAGGGGCACCAATTATTAACGGAATTAATCAATTACCAAATCCGCCGATTATAACGGGTATAACCAAGAAGAAAATTATAACGAAAGCATGGGCTGTGACAACGACATTATAGACCTGATCGTCTCCAAGAAGGGTACCAGGTTGGCTTAGTTCCGTTCGAATTAGGAGACTTAGGGCTGTGCCGACTATACCAGCTCAGGCACCAAATAGTAAGTACAGGGTGCCGATATCTTTGTGGTTAGTTGAAAAGAGTCAACGAATTAAGGACACAGGTAGGGTGGTCGAATGACTAGGCGGGGGGCTGTAGACCTTCATATGGGGGTTTAAATCCTCCTCCTATCATACAGCTCTGTAGTATTAATATAAAAACACCAAAATGCAAATTTGGAGACGTACCTTTGAGTGCCGGGGCTTCCCCCGTTTTTTTTTTAACGGGGGAAGAAGACGGATGGAAGCCCGCTGGGTAGGGTTTTTAGCTGTTAACTAAAGTTTTACAGGATCGAGGCCTGTCCATCTAGTTAGGCCTTAGCTTAATTAAAGTGTTTGGGTTGCATTCAGAAGATGTATATTAAAGTTATACAGGTCTTATCAGAATCTAGGGTTTGGTGGGCCCTATTTGAGGCTTTGAAGGTCTCTGGTTTAATTTAACCTAAGTTTCTATAAATATATGATGGGTGTTATAGGAATTAGAAGGAAGGTGGCAATGATGATTGGTGTTGGGCTGATAGGTTTATTTGGTTTAAATCGTCATTTTATGGGGTTAGTCATTGTGTTAGGGGAAGTAGTAAGTGTTGTAATGTATACCATTCGTATATAAAATATTAAGCTTAATAAGGAGGCAAGGGCAAGTGTAATTGCTAGTGGTGTTAAGTGGTTAGTTGTTAATTCTTGTAAGATTAACCACTTAGGTACGAAACCAATTAGTGGTGGAAGTCCTCCTAGTGTTATTAGAATAATTATTATGATTGTGGAGAGGGTTGGGGAGGTTGTTCATATTATTCCTAAGTCTTTGGTTGTTTTAGCTGTTAAGGTAATAAGGATTGAGAAGATGGAGATAGTTATTAGTATATAAATTGTTAGGGTTAGGAGAAGAAGTTTTTGGGAAGAGGATGAAATGGCAATCATTCATCCTAGATGTCCGATTGATGAGAATGCTATGATTTTTCGTAATTGGGTTTGATTTAATCCAGATCAGCCGCCAATTAGGGCGGATAAAATGGATAGTATAAATAGAACTAGTGTTGGAAGTTGGTTAGCGGTTATTCATAATAGGGTTATGGGTGGTAGTTTCTGTCATGTTGCGACAAGTATAGCTGCTAGTATGTTGGTGCCTTGTATTACTTCTGGGAGTCAGAAGTGCATGGGGGCTAGGCCAAGTTTTATGGCTAGAGCAATTGTTAGTATTGTGGGGGTTGGGTATGTAGTAAGTTTAGTGATATCTCAGTTTCCTGTGTGTCAAGCATTCAGAATACTTGAGAGTAAGATGATAGATGAGGCTGTTGCTTGAATAATAAAGTATTTTGTAGTTGCTTCGGTTGCTCGTGGGTGGTGTTGTTTAGCTATAATTGGGATGATAGCTAAAGTATTTAATTCTAATCCAACTCAGGCAAAAAACCAGTGATAGCTGGTAGCAGTAATAATAACTCCGAGGGCTAGGTTGGAAATTATTATGGATAAAATGTAAGGGTTCATTAGTAAAGGAGGGGGTTTACCAACATTTTTGGGGTATGGGCCCAAGAGCTTTTTTAGCTGACTTTACTAGAAGGTAGTATATCGGGAGTACAGAGAGTTTTGGGGTCTCAGGTGTGGGTTCAAATCCCATTTTTCTAGAGGAGGTGAGGGTTGTTAATCCCTGTAATTTACTCTATCAAAGTAATCCTTATGTTCTCGGGCACACATCCGGGTATATTAGTTTAATGGTGGAAGGCCAGATAGTATGATGGGGAGTGACATATATAATAGGTAGAATGCTAGTGTGGCGGGAAGGAATTGTTTTCATAATAGGTGTATAAGTTGATCGTAGCGAAAGCGTGGGTATGAAGCTCGGATTCAGAGAAATATTATTGTTAGTAAAGTTGTTTTTGTTATTAGGTTAATTGTGAACAGGGTTGTTTGTGTGGTTATGGTAGGACTAAGGAAGAGGATGCAAGAGAGTGTATTTATTATTAAGATGTTTATGTATTCAGCCAAAAAGAACAATGCAAAGGGTCCGGCTGCATATTCAACATTAAACCCTGAGACAAGTTCAGATTCTCCTTCGGTTAAATCAAAGGGTGCGCGATTTGTTTCTGCGAGGGTAGATACAAATCATATTATAGTGAGGGGTCATGTAGGTACAATTAACCACATGTTTTCTTGTGTAGTGATGAGGGAAAGCATAGTAAAGTTGCCAGCTAGTATAATAGTTGAAAGTAAGATAATGCCTAGAGTTACTTCGTATGAGATTGTTTGGGCAATGGCTCGTAGAGCTCCTATTAGGGCATATTTTGAGTTGGATGCTCATCCGGATCATAAGATTGTATAAACTATTATGCTTGAAAGGGCTAATAAAAATAGTAGGCCTAAGTTTATGTCAGTTAGGGGGTGGGGCATAGGTATTGGAGTTCATATTATAAGGGCAAGAAGGAGGGCTAGGGTTGGAGCTAAAATAAAAAGTGTGGGTGAAGCATATGTTGGGCGTAGGGGTTCTTTGATGAAGAGTTTTACCCCATCAGCAATTGGTTGTAGTACTCCGAGTGGTCCTACTAAGTTTGGGCCCTTTCGTAGTTGTATGTAGCCTAAGATTTTGCGTTCAAGTAGGGTTAGAAATGCTACGGCGATAAGGATGGGGATAATGTATATTAGGGGGTTAATAATATAGGATATTAGTTTCTGCATTATTAAGAAGGGAATTTGCTTCCCTGTATAAAGATTTTAGGTCTTTTGCATTACTTGACTCTGCCACCTTAATAAGCCCTATTTTTGGGCTGTGGGGGTGGTATAGTTGTTTTATTCAGGGGGGGGGTCAGAGGTTATTATTAGGACATTCTGTAGAATTGGTCCTGCTATCTTGGTCCTTTCGTACTGAGGATAGTGCCGCATAGATAAAAACCGACCTGGATTTCTCCGGTCTGAACTCAGATCACGTAGGACTTTAATCGTTGAACAAACGAACCCTTAATGGCAGCTGCACCATTAGGATGTCCTGATCCAACATCGAGGTCGTAAACCCCCTTGTCGATAGGGACTCTAAAAGGGGATAGCGCTGTTATCCCTGGGGTAACTTGGTTCGTTGATCAGACAATATCTTATTGCTGGGTCTTATGTAGTTGTTTTGATGTGTTCATCTTAATAAGGAAGTGGTCATGTTTTGGAGGGTTTTTTTTACTCCGAAGTCGCCCCAACTAAAAAACCAAGAAAACATGTTAGGTGTGTCTGGTTTTTAAGCTCCACAGGGTCTTTTTGTCTTATGAGTTTATTCCAGCTTTTGGACTAGAAAATCAATTTCATTGGTTAACCTGCAAGAGACAGTCTAATCCTCATTTAGCCGTTCATTCTAGTCCCTATTTAAGGGACAAGTGATTATGCTACCTTTGCACGGTTAGGATACCGCGGCCGTTAAAAGAGTCACTGGGCAGGCGGTACCTTCAATACTTGTAAGGCTGAAGGCTATGTTTTTGGTAAACAGTTGGGATTAATGGTTGCCGAGTTCCTTTTGCGGTTTTTTACCTTTCTTTTTTGCACGCCTGTGTCGGGGTAACAAAGTAGGATGGCATAAAAGCTAGTTAATGCGGGCCATGTTTTGTTAATTATCAGTAGATTTTCTATTCTGATTTAAAGGGGTGCGGAGAGAAATAAGTGTTTCTTATTACTGATTTTAGCATTAGTGTTTCTATAAGTATATAGAATAACTCGGGGTGTTCAGGAGGTTTATAGAGTTGTTGGAATTGTTAGGTATATAATGCTATAACGCGATTTTTGGTGGCTGCTTTGAAGCCTACTGTTTTTTGGAAAAAAAATCCTCTCAGTTCGGGCTGTATTCCGGTTCAATGGGGCTGTACCCCCATTGATTTTCTTTAGATTTTTAAGGTGGAGATTAAGGTAGGCTCGGTTAATATCTAAAGTTGAACTTAAATTCTTTGTTGAGTAACCAGCTATCACCAAGCTCGGTTGGCTTTTCGCCCCTATTTTTAGATCTTCCCACTCTTTTGCTACAGGGATGGGTGCGTTCTATATTATTACTGTCTAAAAATAGCTCGTTTGGTTTCGGGGGGGCAGGCTTAAGGTTCTCTTTGTCTGAAAGATTTTTGCTAAACCATGATGCAGGAGGTACAGGGGTTGATCTTTGCTATTTTGTGCTTAAAGTTTTTCATTGTTCTTTCATTTTTCCCTTGCGGTACTTAAAAGGCTAATTGGTGGTGTTCGATCTCATCTACTAGTCTGGGCAAATGTTTTGGTTTACGATGGGGGGGGGGTTGGTGTTGTTTGTTGGCTTAGATTTTGGGCTCAAAAAGGTCGTGATTGGTCGGCATCTCCCAGTTGTAATTTGGGTGCTTTTATAAGCTACTTTTTGTTAGTCCAAGCACACCTTCCGGTACGCTTACCGTGTTACGACTTACCTCCTCTATTAATTATTTTCGTTTAATAAAAAGTGTGTTTTATTATTGAGGAGGGTGACGGGCGGTGTGTACGCGTCCCAGAGCGTTGTTAAAATAAATTCTCTTATTTAGTTTACTACTAAATTCACCTTCAAGCATGATTTCATTGTGCTTTTCGTATTTTTTGTTACAAAAAATGTAGCCAATCTCTTCCTCAACATTTGCTACACCTTGACCTGACGTATTAGCGATGGGGCTATTGTGTCTACTGTTGGGCCTTCATAGGGTAGGCTGGTCGACGGCGGTATATAGGCTGTAGTTGTGCTAGTTGAGGTTGGGTGGAACGAGGGGTATCGATTATAGGACAGGCTCCTCTAGGTCGATATGGGACACCGTCAAGTCCTTTGAGTTTAAAGTTTTTCACTTGTAGTTCTCTGGCGGACAGTTTTGTATAATAGCTGTCAATGTTTAGGGCTTAGCATAGTAGGGTATCTAATCCTAGTTTGTTTCTAAGCTTTCGTGTGGTCAAGAATAAAAAAATAAAAATATTTTGGTGATTTTCTCCAATACCTGAGTGTTCTACAACTAGGTTGTGGGTTTTAATATTTCTGATCTTAAAAACTCTAGTCACATTTTACGCCGTTTTCCGTTATTTTGGGCCTTTCGTATAACCGCGGTGGCTGGCACGAAATTGACCAGCCCTTGGTTGTTGTAGTTGGGTCAAGTTTTCACTTATTGCCCAATGTTTATTACTGCTGATTTTCCCGTGGGGGTGTGGCATAGCAAGGTGTTGTGGGCTTGGATGCAGAGCCTGATACCTGCTCCAGTTATCTTTTAAGGATTTTTGGGCATTTTCACTGGTGTGCTGAGGCTTGCATGTATAATCTCAACAAAAAAGAACGGTAAGCCCAGGACCAAAACTGTTGTCCGTGGAGGTTTTCTTGTTCCTCATCTCGGCATCTTCAGTGCCGTGCTTTGTAAAAATAAGCTACAATGAC